GAGCGGGAAAGAAAAGAAGACAGCGGCAAGTTCACAGCAAGAAAATTAAATAAAGGGATTCGCAAATAAAAGAGCTAATGCCACGACCAGTCCATAAATTGTTAAAGCTTCCATAAAAGCCAGACTAAGCAATAAAGTACCCCGTATTTTACCCTCTGCTTCTGGTTGTCTCGCGATCCCTTCTACGGCTTGGCCCGCAGCAGTACCTTGACCAACTCCGGGTCCAATAGAAGCAAGCCCTACGGCCAATCCAGCAGCAATAACGGAAGCAGCAGAAATCAATGGATTCATGATAAGTGCCTCGCACCAAACTCAAGAATGGTTAATGATACAATCCACCAATGAATTCTGACTTATGCTTATGATCGATTACTAAGATCTATACGATTGAAGTCACTAAGAACTTCGTATTGACGTAATGCTATGATTGAACCAGCAGAACTACTTAGAGGTCTCGTTTTTAGTTCCTATCCGTGGAGTCTTTATCAATATCAATGCATCCGACTCTCGTTCTTCCATTTCTTTGTTTCGAACCATGCTTTCAATTCTGCGCCCTTTCTTTCTCTTCTATATGCTTGATTTCATCTGTTTATTCATTCGTCACAAATGAAACGTAAGGACTTCTATTGGAATCCTCATTGAAATTCTGAGTGGGATAGGAGCTGGGTGGTTCATAGAAAATCAGTTACTATCGACCATATACATTTCTTTCATAGTGTAACCCAACTATTCACATCTTAGATTCATCCGGATTCTAGAATCCTTCTTTGAACATACACAAGAGCTGTCTTCTAGCCATTCAAAAAGTATCTTTATATTTAAAATTCAGACCATCTCTTTCTCTTCTAGTAATGATTGCTCGGCTCCATCCCCGAGGTCGGCCTCGTCATCCAAGAAGTTATCCACGCTCCACTTACTGTTAGTCGCTATTTTCTAGCCATTCAAAAGGGTATCTTTATATTTAAAATTCGGCCCATCTCTTTCTCTTCTAGTAATGATTGCTCGGCTTCATCCCCGAGGTCAGCCTCTTCATCTAAGAAGTTATCCACGCTCCACTTACTGTTAGTCGCTATTTTCTAGCCATTCAAAAGGGTGTCTTTATATTTAAAATTCGGCCCATCTCTTTCTCTTCTAGTAATGATTGCTCGGCTTCATCCCCGAGGTCGGCCTCGTCATCCAAGAAGTTATCCACGCTCCACTTACTGTTAGTCGCCGTCTTTCCCTTCCGCAGCCAGAGGAATCGGAGGCTTCAAAGGCTTCGACGGGGGAAACAAGAACCACGGCCAAAACAAGAGCATGTAACTTCCTCAACGTTACAGCATGGGTCTCAGATCGCGTCATGGTGTCAAACATGGGATTAACCAATCTCTTAGTGAGTGTAAGCAAGAGAAGTACGATCCACCGTAGTATTCGAATCATAAACATAAATTAATTTCCTTTTTTTCGCATGTGCAGGCTAGACACAAAATCCGCCATTGGTAGTTATTGAAAAATTCGACCCAGAAACGATATATATATATGACTGAGTTGTTTATCTGCATACATAACTAGCATACTCCCTTGCATGTTTGTTTCTCTTTTCGATCTGTTTCAGATCAAAAGATATTTTTGTGGTTATTATCGATCTATTTTATAGAAATATATATATATATATATTTCTATAAAATATATATATATATATACCCTAAACCCCTTTTTTAGGAATCATAGTGTTGTAATTCACTAAACAAATAGAATATTCATTGGGAATATGGCATAACATGGGCTAGAAACCTGGGGAAAAAGATCTTTTATTTTCCTTTTTTTTACTAAAGCATATCGGAATCTCTTTTGCTACTACTCTAGATCATATATACTCTATTTCTATCCCCCAATAGCTTATCTCGAAATAGCTTATCTCGAGCCGCCCATACATATTACATATTGGGTTAGGATAAGCGAAACAAATGCTAAATCTATTTTCAAAGCTAGTCAATGATGACCCTCCATGGACTCGCCTATATAAGCCGCAGCTAAAGTTGCAAAAATAAGAGCTTGAATACCACTTGTAAATAATCCCAGAAACATGACAGGTATAGGAACCACTGAAGGTACTAAAGAAACAAGAACAAGAACTACTAATTCATCAGCCAATATATTCCCGAAAAGTCGAAAACTCAGTGATAGGGGTTTTGTGAAATCTTCTAGGATATTAATTGGTAAGAGGATTGGCGTTGGTTGAATGTATTTACCGAAATAACCCAAGCCGTTTTTGGTAAGACCCGCATAGAAATAGGCCACAGACGTGGGTAAAGCTAAAGCAACAGTAGTATTTATATCATTCGTGGGTGCGGCTAATTCCCCCTGGGGTAGCTCTATGATTTTCCGAGGTAAAAGAGCCCCTGACCAGTTAGAAACAAAAATAAATAGGAACATAGTTCCAATAAAAGGAACCCAAGCACCATATTCTTCTCCAATCTGAGTTTTGCTCAAGTCTCGAATGAATTCAAGGACATATTCGAAGAAATTTTGACCGTCGGTGGGAATGGTTTGTGGATTTCGAACAGCTATAGTGGTTGAACCTACTAAGATAGCAATTACGACCCAAGAAGTAATAAGCACTTGGGCATGGACTTGGAAACCACCTATTTGCCAATAGAAATGTTGGCCTACTTCCACACCGGATAGATCGTATAACCCTTTTAGGGTGTTGATGGAACATGGTAGAACATTCATATTGCCCTCTGACAGAAGTAGAACTTAATAAAAAGGAATTATTTTGATTCCACTATCTTTTTCTCGACTCGCCTACTTGAATCGTGTATTTCAGATACCAAGGAATCCTCGAAAATCCCCAGTGATTGTTCTCTCGTTTTTTTTTTTTTAGATTCAGGAAAAGGAACCAATTCCATAAATCCATAAATTTCCCGAAGTCATTGACTTATCTTATTATTAATCAACGATTTGTTATAGAGCTAGAACGGCCCTCACAAATTGCCGAGACTAATTTGTTAAGAATGAATCGAATTGAACGTATAGAGTCATCATTGCTTGGAATCGGAAGATCCACAAGATCCGGGTCACAATTTGTATCGATTAAACAAATCGTTGGAATTCCTAAAGTTATACATTCGCAAATAGCCTTATAGCCGTCTTGCTGATCAACGACGATTACAATATCAGGCAACCTCGTCATATATTTGATCCCACCCAGAGAGGTTTCCAAGTGATATAATCGTCTCTTCAAGATTGCTGCATCTCTTTTAGGAAGACGGTTGAGTCTTCCCGTCTTTTGTTCCGCTCTCAAATTGCGGAACGTATGAAGTCTCCTTTCTGTAGTGGACCAATTCGTTGACATCCCACCGAGCCATTTTTTATTAACATAATGACACCGAGCCCTTATTGCAGCTGATGCGACTGAATCAACTGCTATTTTTTTAGTACCAACTATTAAGAATTCTTTTCCCGTACTCGCTGCATCAAAAACTAAATTACAAGCTTCTGATAAAAAACGAGCAGTTCTAGTAAGATTTGTAATATGCATCCCTTTACGCTTTGCAGAGATGTAAGGTGCCATGCGAGGATTCCATTTCTTAGTCTTATGCCCAAAATGAATTCCTGCTTCCATCATCTCTTCCAAATTGATGTTCCAATATCTTCTTGTCATTTTTCCCCACACTTCCTCTTTTTTTTTATTTTTTTAGAGACGAGGTGCCCTAAATAAAGAATTGTTCCGACGGAACCTTCTACCGGAGATTGACCGTTCATCCACGGGCCAAGCCATGAATTCCTTTCTATTCGTTATTATCTTTATTACTAAATCGAATAACCGGACTAGATAGTGAAAGTAAAGTTAAAGGGATGAATTTGCTCTTAGAAATCATGAAATCCCGCAAATTAGGATAGATCATGGACTTTGGTTGGGATGCAAGAATCAAATAATTCTCTGTGTTGGAATAAAATATCTCTTATTTCCCCTCCGAATAGATTCTTCTTTTTCATTTCCAAAGGACTGTTGCTGCGTTGCCTTGAACGGGACACGAATCCTTTGAATCCGGTACCAACAGGTATCATACCCCCCAGAACAACGTTCTCTTTCAGGCCTTTCAACCAATCGATACGACCTCGTAGAGCGGCTTTTGCTAAAACCCGAGCAGTCTCTTGAAAACTTGCTTCGGATATGAAACTTTGAGTATTCAGAGACGCCCTCGTTATTCCCAATAGGACAACTCGATAACAGATCGCTTCTTCCAAAGCGCGCGCTGTTCGTTCCGCCCGCAACAATCCTATGAGTTCTCCAGGTGAAAAAACATTAGACATTCCATCTTCTGAAACCAACACTTTTGATGTTATTTGACGCACAATAATTTCTATATGCTTATTATGGATTTGCACCCCCTGGGATCGATAAACCGTTTGAATCTTATTAACCAAAGAGATACGGCTTTGTGCTATGGTTAACTCAGCGCCAATCACGAATCCCCAAGGAATTCCAAGAATTCTTGGTATACATTCGTTCCAACCTTCCACCCTCTCTTCTAGGTTCATTGAAATTGAATCAATCGAACGCGCTTCGAACACTTGTTCTACTTTTGGAAGACCTTGCGTTATATCACTCGATCGCGATTTTTCATAGATAAATGTAACTACTGTATCTCCTTCGGAAAGGATTGTCCCATAATGGCCATGAACGGTGGCTCCGGGAGTAGCCAAATAGGGCTTAGCAGATCTTATTACTAAAGAGTCAACATGAACAATTATAACCTGCCCAGATTTGAGGGGCGGTCCATATTTGGATATACATACATTTTCACAAATCAACTGTCCAAGGGGAATGATTATCGATGTCTCTTCACAATAGGCGGGCTGGAGCGAATCCCAATTCAAATTGAATGGATTCAAAATCATGTTACTGCATCGATTGGGATTCGAAATTCTCCCACTTTCATCCATTAAATAATAGTTAAGTACTTGGAAAGTCTGTTTGAAATTTTCAAGGAGCAAATATTTTTTTACCAAGATCTGATTATGAGTTATTAAGTGGTAAGATGGAGAAAAATGCGCAATTTTCGGCACAATCCCTAAAGGACCCGACGAATTCCTAATTGGAATTCGGAGATCCCTTTTACTTTTCATTGATTTTTTTCTCACATTGTTGTTATATTTCAAACCCTTGAATGGGCCCATTCGAGAACAATTAGATGATGACAAAATGATCAAAGACTGGCATTCCTTATTTCGACTCAACAACGTACGACTAGTTCCTTGATGTTGGGTAAGTGATTGTTGAATCCTTCCCTTGGAAGAAAAAGGTTTGAGATTCATACAAGCTACTCCATTATCGGGGATCAATCCCGCCCCGGCCGGATCATTCCTTTTTCTGTTATACGCGGACTTCGCTAAGTCGATTCTTAGGAAATCTCGAATCAGATCATTGACTCTTACTTCAACAAAGGAAGTATGAACCTCCTCTCTAGACGAACCCTTTTTGTCTTGGTCCCAATTCAAAACTAAACAAGTTCGAACTGATTGAATACTTGTGTGAGAAATTCTTCGAAGTGTTTTGATATTTCCATAAAGGATATACTTGACAACTCTAAGTTGCAAACTCTCCCTTTCCTGCAAGAGATCGGAGGGGAAAAGCGTTGCTAAATAAATATCGTCTTCTCTTTCATCCGGGCCTACGGGTCGAACCAAAACAAAAGACTTTTTCTTGATAGGTGTGATCTGTTGGACATAGATCCCATTTTTCCATTTTTTTTTTGCCTTTTTTTTTCCCGTGACTGGTAGTATTAAGATGCCGCTATGCCAGGATATATTATCTGGCTCTCCAGGAAAATGGATCTCTCCAGAAAAGATTTTTAGTTCAATTTCCCCCCCTTTTTTCTCTACTTGGACCAATCCGCCTACCCGGCTTCTTATATTGAAAGTAATTTGGGTATCTACTCCAACAATACTATTGTTCCGCACCATTATGGAAGAGGATCCGGGTAATATATGTACTTCCTTGGGAATGAAAACTCCTTTCTTTTGGTATTTTTGCCTCACTTTTTTGGCTCTTTGAGACTCAATCAAATCCTCTTTTTTGACGATGGAATGCGTCTCTCTAGTCCCATTTTGAGTACTTCCCAAACGGTTTCTTCTGTATTGGGGATCATCGAAATAAGCAAGAATACTCTTTCTATGGAAAATGCCATTTATGGGTATTTCCATCGAGATACCTGAACGAGCTATTTGTTCTCTTTCTCGTTCGTGATTAGATTGGAATGGAATGATGCATCTATTTCTTCGCCTCTTTGCGAATAAATCAGAATTTTCGTGGAGAATGGCAGGATCGATGAAATTACCATGACCATTGCCTAGGATTTGATCAGGTCCTGAATAATCAAGAACCCCTCGGACCCTTTTACCAGAAGGCCCCGCACTAAACAAATTATATCTCACTTGATCATTAGTCACTGAGAAGCTAGACGTAGATCTTCGTTCAGCAGAAAGAGAACGAATATTCATTTGATCTTGATTCTTGTGGAGTGAAAAAGGGACTCTACTGGATCTGTGCAGACCCCCTGATAATATCCATAAATGACTTGTTTTTGGTAAGAGATGAACATTCCCATATGTGGATTCAGGTGCATGATAGACATCCTTACTCCAGTGCATTTCTCCCTCTAAGTCAGAATAAATATGTTTTCGAACCTTCTCTTTCAAATTCAAGGTGGATGTTCCCGCGCGAATTTCGGCAATCACTTGTTCTGATTCTACATATTGATCATTTTGAACTAACAGAAAACTTTTTGGTGGAATATTCACATTATGTGTAATATCCTGACTCTCAATAGTGACAGCCAGGTCTAGATAACATAGAAAAGCAGGATGTCCATGACGTGTACGTGTGGGATGAACGAAATCCTCATTAAATCGAATTGTTCCATTAGAGGGGGCTCGCACATATTCGGCAGCACCACCTGTGAACACTCCACCGGTATGAAAAGTTCTTAATGTTAGTTGAGTCCCCGGTTCCCCAATAGATTGACCCGCAATAATACCTACGGCTTCTCCCAATTCGACCAGGTCCCCATGAGTGGTACTTCGACCATAGCATAATCGGCAGATCCAAGATGTACTTCTGCAAGTGAAGGGGGTTCGAATCGATATTGGTTGTGCTCGAAAGGTTATGAGTCGTTTGACAAGTCCAATCCCAATATCTTGATTTCGAATGGCGATGCATCGCGAACCTATATAGATATTGTCTGCTAATACACGACCCATTAATGTTTGGATCAAAATTCTTTCTGTCATCATCCCCGCTCCAGGATTCACAGAAGTCCCCCGGATGGTACCACAATCTGTTCTACGTACAATAATGTGTTGAACTACTTCAACAAGTCTGCGCGTGAGGTATCCAGCATCGGAGGTTCGTATAGCAGTATCCACAACCCCCTTGCGGGCTCCGTAGCAAGAAATTATATATTCCGTTAAAGAGAGTCCTTCGCGAAAATTGCTTTGAATGGGTAAATCAATCATTTGTCCTTGGGGATCTGACATTAATCCTCTCATACCTACTAATTGGTGTACCTGAGATGCATTTCCTCTAGCTCCCGAAAAGGACATTATATGAACCGGATTCAACGGATCAGTCATCCGAAAATTCGGATTCATTTCTTGTCGCAAATACTCACTTGTAGAATACCATATCTCAATGGATTGACGTAATTTTTCTACCGCGTGTACATTCCCATAATGATGGTGTTTTTCCAAAATCAAACTTTGTTGTTCAGCGTCTTGAACTAGCCATCCTTTAGAAGGTATTGTTAAAAGATCATCAATTCCTAATGAAATGGATGTAGCAGTGGCTTGCTGGAAACCCAGAGTCTTTACTTGATCCAGGATGTGTGCTGTGTATGCCATTCCAAAGTGATCTATGAATCTGCTAATAAGTCGTTTTATGGCAGTTCCATCTATCGCTTTATTGTGAAAGACCAGATCGGCCCTTTCTACCATAAGTACCTCCATATTCCGCTGAGTAGGATTCGACCAACAATAGGTTTGAGTCAGTGATTTGAAGACTTCCTTTCCTCGATTTTGAGTCGCGTAGAAATTCAGGAATTAGAAATTAGAATCCTAGTTGAATCGGAGATACACGAATTCCCACGGGTATCATAGAATTACTTAGCTTAGGTCCCCTATGGGCAGGCCTGGCAAAATCCTCCTATGGCTTCTTCGATTTCGCGATAAAAAGAAATATGGCCAACAGTGGTTCGAATGTAGAGACAAGGGATTTCTTTTTTTACACTTCTTACTATTAGATAGTGACCAAAAATCTCATGATAGGTACCTAAAGATTCATATTGAACTTCGATGGGAACTTCTCTTGATGCAATAATGCGTTGATCGAGTCGCCACCGGAGCCACAAAGGACTCTCTAATTTGATTCGTTTCTGCCGATAAGCCCCAAGTGCATCATAGGAACCACAAAAATAGGGCTCTTTCTCTTTTGTATACTTATAGTTATTCTCGTCCATTTTCTCGTTTTGATAGTTTATGCGATTCCACGGATTATACCTATTTGCACAAATACCTCGACGATTCCCGATCGTTAATACATAGAGTCCCATAAGCATATCTTGAGTTGGTACGCAAATGGGATCTCCGATAGCTGGAGACAAGAGATTCATATGAGAAAACATAAGTAAACGCGCCTCCGCTTGAGCCTCCAATGATAAAGGTACATGAACAGCCATTTGATCCCCATCAAAGTCTGCATTGAATCCCTTACGAACTAATGGATGTAAACAAATAGCACGCCCTTCCACTAAAATAGGTTGGAATGCCTGGATGCCTAATCTATGCAGAGTGGGTGCTCTATTCAGCAATACAGGGTGCCCCTGTATAACTTCTTGAAGTATTTCCCATACAATTGGTTCTTTTTCCCGAATTTGCCTTTTAGCAACTCCTATGTTGGAAGCAACGTGTTGTCTGAGTAGACCACGAATTACAAATGTCTGGAAAAGCTCTATTGCTAGTTCGCGAGGCAATCCACATCTATGCAATGAAAGCGAAGGGCCCACGACAATGACGGAACGGCCCGAATAATCGACCCGTTTCCCAAGCAAAGTCTCGCGAAATCTTCCCTCTTTACCTTCAATTACAGCCGAAAACGACTTGTAAACCTTATTATGACGGTCCTTCATTGGCTGTCCGCGGAGCCCATTATCAAGAAGTGTATCCACGGCTTCCTGCACTAATTTCTCCTGAGACATTATTGAGTCCCCTGGCGAAGATTCTTTTAATAGCCTGATAAGAGAGTTGTTTCGAAAGATAACTCTTCTATAGAGTTCATTAATATCCGAACTCATGAGTTTCCCCCCATCTATCTGAATGATCGGTCTCAATTCGGGAGGGAGCACTGGTAATAGGCACAAAACCATCCGTTCTGGTTCTACATTTGTTTGAAGAAAATGCTTAGCTAATTGCATGCGTCTAACCAAAAAATCCTTTCTTCTTCCAATTTTTCTATCTTCCCATTCATTACTGGTGGTCTCTTCTTTCCCTAGATCTTTCCATTCTACTAATGAATCATCTATAATAAGTCGCAAATCCGAATCGGCTAATTGTTCTCTGATAGCACTGGCTCCAGTAGAGATTTCTCGATTTCGAAATGTATTGAAGCCTTGAGTAGTAAAAAAAAGTGGGATGCTGTATTTCAGAGATTGAATTTCAGATTTGAATGAGCCTCGTAATCGTAAGAAAGTCGGTTTTTTAGCTACGACCCTAGCAAAATAAAAATTGGGATAGGTTCCTATAGAATTTCCCCCCTTCAAAATCGGACGTGAAGGTTTCCTTTCATCCGGCTCAAGTAGTTACACCAAATAAAGAAGGGTGTTCTTATTCTCAAATTTTGTTCTATAAAACCCCCAACCAAACAAAGGTCTACTCCTTACTCAAGTTCCCAGTCAGGACCAACCAACATTTCATTGATTCATTCTTCCTTTTATTTAGATCTTTGATTTCTATTTTATGAATTCCTTATTCAATATTCAATTAGGGCCTAACATGAAATGTGAAATTCTTGAGTAGTCTACTTCCCTTCCAATGATGAATCCCTCTCAAATCAAAGAAAAAGAATTCCTTGGAACTCATAAGGGATTTACTTGTCTATGTATCGTTCGATTCGATCTTTTAGGTCCCTACTTCACCTCGACGGTTATGATATGATGTCCTTAAGGCCTATATGCGATGAATAGATCCCTGTAACCATGTCATAGTTGCTTACTTGAACAGATTCTAACAGACATGGAATGGCGAATTCCACGAAAGAAGTCTTTTTCACGAGGTACAACCAGCAATTCCTATGTATCTGTTGCGGAATCGACCATAGATCAATTCCCTTTTCTTTGGAAGTATTAAATACCCCCATAAGAACTCTGAGCTTCATGCTACTCCTTCCAAGAGACATGTCAGAATCAGGGCATCCCAATCGGATTGAATGGGATGACAGTTTTTCATTCCCAATCTGTAAAATCAGAATTTTGATCAAATCACACATCGCAGTATACTAGGTCTTCTAATTTTTTAAGAGGTTTATCTAAAAGATTCGCGATATAACTAGGAAGACGTTTCAAATACCACACATGAGTTACCGGGCATGCTAGCTTGATGTAGCCCATTTGAGATCTTCGTATCCGAGAATCAACAAATTCGACTCCGCATTGGTCACAAAATTTCGGGTCTTCTTTTTCATTGCGGATGACTCGATAATTTCCACAAGCACAAATTCCACTCTTTATAGGCCCAAAAATTCTTTCACAAAACAAGCCACCTTTTTCCGGTTTATTCGTTTTGTAATTAAAAGTATGGGGTTTTGTTACCTCTCCAACTATCTCTCCATTAGGTAGGGTTTTCTTGGCCCAAGCACTTATTTGTTCAGGAGAAACTGATCCAATTCGGAGTTGTTGATGTTTATATCGGTCGATCATATCATAGAAGAAAATTTCTGATTTATTCCGATCAAGCTTCCTTCCTATTAATCTGGAAATTCTTCTCAGATACAAGGAAATGATTCAATTCCAGAGCCAAAGATCGTAGTTCTCGAACGAGCAATCGAAAGGATTCTGGAGCATCCTCAGGTTTAGGTAATGCTCCTCCACTGAGTGTAGTCCCAAGGACTTCCTGCCGAGTTCTAATATGATCAGATTTATAAGTAAGCATCTCTTGTAAAATATGAGCAACGCCAAATCCCTCTAGAGCCCAAACTTCCATTTCGCCTACCCGCTGTCCGCCTTGGTTGGCCCTTCCTCTAAGCGGTTGTTGTGTAACAAGCGCATAAGGCCCACTGGAACGCCCATGGATTTTATCATCAACTTGATGAATTAATTTCAGGATATAGGGCTTTCCTATGATAACAGGTTGGTCAAAAGGATCTCCCGTTCTTCCATCAAATATTCTGCTTTTTCCCGGATACTCGGGTTCAAATACCCATGGATTCGCTGTCTGCTTACTGGCTTCGTATAATTCCGAAAACACTAGTTTTCTCGAAGCCCCTTGTTCATATCTCTCATCAAAGGGCGCTATTCGATAATGCCTGTCTAGCAGATCTCCCGCTAACCCGAGTGAGCATTCAAATATCTGTCCTACATTCATTCGTGATGGGACTCCTAATGGGTTGAATACCATATCAACCGGTGTTCCATCTTGCAAATAAGGCATATCTTGTCTAGGCAAAATTTTTGAAATGATACCCTTATTCCCATGTCTTCCAGCTACTTTATCCCCTACTTTGATGTCACGTTTCTGTGAAATATATACACGAATCATTTCTGGATGATAACAGGAATCTCCCTTTTTCTGGATCCATCTCACATCAATAACTCGCCCTCTGCCACCTATAGGTAGTTTTAGACAAGTTTCCTTTGCAGTGGATACCTGAATGCCAAGTATGGCTCGTAATAATCTATCTTCCGGGGCACACGAAGATTCTTGCATCATCTGAGGCGTTAATTTACCTATTAAAATATCGCCCGTTTCTACCCAAGATCCGAGCATCACAATTCCATTTCTGTCTAAATGGCGGAGTAAATGGGCTTCTAAATGTGGTATTTCATTAGTGATTCTTTCAGGACCTTCACTTGTCACATGAGTCTGGATTTCATATTTTCGTATGTGAAAAGAAGTATAAATCTCTCCATATACCAGACGTTCACTAATGAGTACCGCGTCTTCAAAATTGTAGCCTTCCCATGGCATATAAGCTACTAATATGTTTTTTCCCAAAGCGAGTTCGCCACCAACTGTAGCAACACCATCCGCTAAAATTTGCCCCTTTTTAATGCAGTTACCCCGCTGAACCTGGGATTTTTGATGCATACAAGTATTCTTATTAGAACGTTGATACATAAGCAATGGAATGTTTCGAGTGTCTCCATGACTTGAAAAAAGGATCTTGTCGCTATCGGTATAAAGGATCTTTCCCTCATGTTCGGCTATCGCAGAAACCCCCGAATCGAGAGCCACTTGGCGTTCCAACCCAGTTCCAACAATGCACTTCTCGGACCGAGAAAGCGGAACTGCTTGACGTTGCATATTTGAACTCATTAAAGCCCGATTTCCGTCATTGTGCTCGATAAAAGGAATGAGAGAAGCTCCAATCGAAAAATATTGGAAGGGAAAAATGCTTCGAAGATGAATCTGTTCCCATGCGATAGTCAGGTATTCTTGACGGTATCGAGCTGGAACAATCTGTTCTTCCTGAATGCCCGAATTCAACGCTAAAGAAGTTCCTGTGGATACCATAGAGTATTCATCTCTATTTGATGATAAATAAACCATCCGCTCCTCTTTGGATCTTTCAGAAATTTCAAAAAAAGGGCTTTCTAGAGACCCCCCGTGACCAATCCTAGCATGAATCGCGAAGGATCCAATAAGTCCAACATTAATTCCTTCAGACGTGTCAATTGGGCAAATACGTCCATAGTGACTAGGGTGGATATCTCGTATCCGAAAACTTGCCGTTCGCCCGGTCAATCCTCCAGGACCCAAATAACTCCATTTTCGCCCATGAACTGTTGGTGTCAATGGATTAGTTTGATCCAAAACATGAGATAAGGGATGGAGTCCGAAAAAGGATTCATAAGTGGTTGTTAATGGAGTTGAAGTTACCAAATTACGAGGAGTCGTTATCAATTTTCTACAGAGAGTTTCTCGAACCGCATCTTCTAAACGACCCAGAGCCAATCCGAATTGATCTTGTAAGAGATCCGCTACAGAACGAATACGCTTATTTTTCAAGTGATTCATATCGTCAAGTGGACCCATTCCAAATTTCATTCCGATCAAATGATCCGCAGCTGCCAATACATCTCGCGGTAACAAAAATGTATTGTTCTGAGGTATATCAAGATTCAGTCTCTGATTCATATTTCGTCGACCAATCTTTCCTAACTCACATCTTTGTTGAAAAAATTTCTTTTGTAATTCCTTACATAAGAACTCGGACTCAGAAAATAAGGGATCACCACCCACACAAGCAAATTGTTGATAAAATTCTAAAATGGCATTTTCTTTTGACCTGATCTTTTTTTTCTCCTTATCATTCGGGAAAGACAAGAAAATTTCAGGGTAGCAAACATTATCTAGAATTTCTCTTAGATTCGAACCCATAGCTGATGATGGAACTATAATGGATATTTTTTGTTTCCTACTCACACGAGCCCATATCCTTGCTTTTCGATCAATCTCTAATTCTGATCTTCCTCCCCAATCCGATATTATGGTGCCGGTATAGATAGTAATTCCCTTAGGGTCCAACTCTGAACGGTAATAAATACCGGGGCTTTGCAATATTTGATTGATCACAATTCTGTATATTCCATTAACTATAAAGGTACCCAGGGAATTCATTAGAGGAATGTTTCCAATCAATATGGTTTGCTCTTGCCTATTCCTACGGGTTTTCAAAATTAATCCCGCAGGTACATATAATTCAAAAGAATATGTGAGTGATTCATACACAGCGTCTCGTTCTTTTATCAAAGGTTCTACCAATTGATATCTTTCTACAAAGAATTGAAATTCAATTTCTTGATCGGGATCTTCTATTTTTGGGAACTTATAAAGTTCTTCCATCAAGCCCTCATCAATGAACCTACAAAATCCCTCAAATTGTATCTGATTAAACCCAGGTATTGTAGACATTCCTTCATTTCCATCTTGTAGCATCTTAAGTTTCCTCTTTTTCAAAAAAATCCCATTCATTATTAGCTCATTCTTCCTCGAACCCTCTGGGGCGAGCTAGCAATGATGGACTGTATATTTTGTTTACTAAATCGCATGAAATTTGATCCAACTCTATATCATATATGGAATGTAGAAAATACGTGTGGGGAAAGGTTAAAAGAGAAGTTTATACTCAAATTCGAATTTTCAACAGATACAAATTTAGAAAATATTCCTAGAAACATAATTTTGTCGATGAGATTTGTGGAGTCTTGTTATAGAATATCCAAAGTCATCCAATATAGGATATTACGACCCTTTGGTGGTACCAGAAAAAGAAAGAATTCAGGATTGGATCGGTTCTCTTTGAATGAGAGAAAGACAGAATAATCAGGAACAGAATAGAATCGAGTTTTTTAGCATTTCACTTTTGCTCCACTTTTTCGCCGATTCCAGTGTTCAAATGCTCAAAAAAGGATTCGCAGAAAAGAAAGACATTTTTACCCAGTTGTTATTTGTTAGTAGAATTCATGGACTCTGGTTGAAGTAGGTAAGTGGGGTTGTGCCTAGGAAGCGCACGCAGCTATAGCTATTTTACTATCCGCTACTATCCCAGTTATACTTCAGGCAACACAGGCCAGACCGTGCTATATCATAATTTCTATTCTATTATTATTCCATGAATAAGAGATTAAGAAGAATTCCCCGCATTCCCTTATATAGGCATATATAGCTACGATACCTGATTAGGGATATCTGATCTGTGTCACAATTTCTGTTCTGGGGTTTACATAGATACAGAATTCTTGTTATAATGGAAAGTGAATTGAAAGGGATTGATTCTTGCTAAAGACTAGATACTGATTAGTTGTGTATCAACTTACTTAATTAGATTAAACACAATTTGGGATCCACAAACCTTTCCGGAATTCAAGTCAATAGTTAATGGTTCCAAGCTTGTCCTACCTTTTTTCTGTAATGTCAAATCTACATTTTCTCTTTCAGTATAAACAGGGGGGTTAGTTCTTGATGTTTTGAGATTTGAGATACGCTACAATCAATCGAAGGGAGCCAACTGGATCCAAAGAAAGGAGGAAGGATTCCTTTTTTCCTTTTTATAAAGTTTATAAAGAAAGGGATCAGGAAACCGGGATTCAAGATGCAAATCCCATAAACCTAAAAAAGGAGATTACGGAATAGCGCCCAAAGAGGGGGAAATCCTCCTAACTATTTTCTATCATTTTGGCGACATGGCCGAGGGGTAAGGCGGGGGACTGCAAATCCTTTTTCCCCAGTTCAAATCTGGGTGTCGCCTGATCAACAACAACCAAAAAACGAAATCCCTTATTTTTTCTGCTGATACGAGAAAACTTGACACATTTTTGCCCCAGCAGCAGCGGAATAAGATAAAAAGACTAAGACGGCTGGTACTTGCTTTCTTTTTAAAATCTGTAGACTCTATTCTATCTCAACCCTTGCGTCTAGGCTCCAAGGAAGGATTCTAGTATAGGAAAGTCTAGCTATCAAGACTTACGAATCCCCTTACACTATGTCTACTGACTGAGTTTTGGTTTTGATTGGATAGTCGGGTGGGGAATCCTATTATTTGTTATGGAAAGGGTGTAAGATACCTTGGATACAAACTTCCGAGAGTCTCTGAATGCTCAGACATCCAATCCAAGATTGGATAGAGAATTGCCTTGGTTTGATAGACTCAGAAAAAACCTTCTTTCTTTTCGGTAACCCCCAATCAAGAATGTAATAGAATAGACCCGACTGTCTCTGTGAGACAGTCGGGAGATTTTAAGTATTAGATCAAAGGGGTAGGTAGAGATATGTAATAGGTAGTGCTCCATCTTGATTGTCCATCATGTTTCCGTGGTCAATAAAAGAAATAGTGGATCTTACTATTTCTAAATATTCCGTTAATAACATTCACTTGACAATACTTGAGAATACCAAAGGAGTAACTTCCTCTCTTACTTGTGTTTAACGTTTACCGATTCTACCAGAAATCTTATAGCTGTTTCTTGTGGGTGGAGTTAGTGAATTGATTTCTTAATAGCGTTTGGCGCAGAGTCCCTTTTTGACTCTGCGCCATGGATTCCACTATTATTAGAGTAATGATCAATAATGGAAGAATTCCTTGATAGTTATAGAGATGGGGGACATCATTCACATGGATATAGTAAGTCTTGCTTGGGCTGCTTTAATGGTAGTCTTTACATTTTCTCTTTCACTTGTAGTCTGGGGAAGAAGTGGACTCTAGAGATACGACTCATTGAGTGGAGTTGAGTAATGAAACTTTATCAATTATTTGATATATGGTTCTGCAAAACGTTTCTAAAGAAAAAAACCTCCATTTCCAAATTCTACTGGAATCGAGTAATGGAATCTAGGAATAATAAAATAACCTTTCAATAAAATCAATAAAAAAAAATGATTTCAAGAATTCCCATGTTTTTAGTCTAGATCTCTAGAAAGTACAACTTTCTAGACTAATTGATAATGTGGTAGAAAGGTTCATAGAGCTCTTTCTACCACATTATACTATCGGATCTTCTATACTGCTAACTCTAGCCCCCTTTTTTCATTTAATACTAATCCGTAAAATTGGAATCCCTTTCATTTCTTCAATCATGGATAAGAACTACGAAGTCAAGCTTCATTCAAATTAATCATTTTGACTGACTGTTTTTACATATATGATAAGTAAAAAGGCAGTAGGAACTAGAATGAACAGTGCAGTAGCAATAAATGCGAGAATATTTACTTCCATAATCTCATCGTTTTTTTTTATTTCACAATAACTCGGGATCTAATCCCATAGAGATGAGAAATCGTCTCCTGTAAATTCAATGAGATGAATTGCATCCCCATGATATTTGATATTCAAATTGAATGGAATCCATATCATGAATACCAATATATGATCTCTCAAATGGATTCATCGTCGAGAATTTCATAGTATAATATAACATAAGAAGATCCTTTATCCATAACAAATTCAATTTTTGATTCCTGATCCAATCTTGCTTTTTTCAGTTTTTCCACTCTTTTCGATGGTCCTCCTTATACAATCATCGGCTAAGGTATTATCTGACCCGTCTTCCATTAGTCACAAACAGTAGAACTGAAATGAAAAAAAAAGAAGGAGTTAAGTTCGAAACTAAGGTTTTTTTCATTTTTCAGGATCTTCTTTTCTTGACAGACAAAGAGGTGTGAGAAAGAGGGGTCCCGGTCTAAAATCTCGAAGATTTCGAGAAATTCACTATTTGTTTTTGAGTTTGCTCTTTCGTGGATAAGACCC